TTCTATTTCTACTTTCCGTAAGCGGGCCCGGGCTTTTTCTAACTGGTTTAGGGCCCCCTCGCGTAATTCTTCTGAATTTTGAATAGTCTTCAAGATCCTCTGTTTTCGATTATCTAATAAATCACTTAACACCCCCCTTCCAAAAAAAATCAACACACCAAGCACTACGCTTAGATTTATTAGATTGGTTGCAAAAATATCAGTATTAAACCCGAAACTTCCGGCGGATGGCCAATAACCCAAGGAAAGGAAAGAATCGGTTACATTTTTCATACGATCTCCTCTTTCTTATAGTTATGCTTTCTTATAGTTATAGATAGACTATTTATATTCTTTTATTATGAATTTCCCTATTTCTAAATAGAAAATACTAAATTGAGTCAAAAAATATATTGATTTAGAAATGGGTTTTAATGGATTTTTTTCAATTGGAAATTTCCAATAAGCCTGATACTTATTCGATTCGAATTAGGTACCAGGTCTTATACGGGTCAGTTGCGAAATACCTCGTTTGTTACAATACAATTGCAATACTTCCTAAAAAAAGTGCGTCCATTGGACTAAGAAGGTAAAGGAAAAAATGAGTTGTATCCTCATCCTCAAACCGGCGATTTCCGTGGGTTGTTGTTCCTAAGTAATTTAATTGTAGAAGTTAAATATTAAAAGAATTTGAAAAAAACAAGAGCAGCAAATCCACGGAAATAAACAAAAATATGTGTTTTTAGGATTAAACAAAAGGATTCGCAAATAAAAGAGCTAATGCTACAACCAGCCCATAAATTGTTAAAGCTTCCATGAAAGCTAGACTAAGCAATAAAGTACCCCGTATTTTTCCTTCCGCCTCTGGTTGTCTCGCGATCCCTTCTACAGCCTGTCCCGCAGCAGTACCTTGACCAACCCCAGGTCCAATAGAAGCAAGCCCGACAGCCAATCCAGCAGCAATAACGGAAGCGGCAGAAACCAATGGATTCATGATAAGTTTTCCTCGCGCCAAAACAAAAATAAAGAAATAGTTAATGATACAATCAACCAATATTCAATTCACAATAACAGACGAAACGGAAAGGCTTCTATTGAAATCCCTATCTAAATTCACAATAGTAAGACAAATTAGATATATCTTTAGTTCATATATACCTAGTTAATGTCTAATATCACATATACATGTTTTTCCCCCAAACCGTAAACCAAATATTGTATCTTAAAGTCATCGGGATTCTCGAATCATTCTTCGAAAGATTCACAAGAGTTGTCTTATAGCGATTAGATTATATACACCTAGCTCGACCCCCCCTTCCTACGCAAACCAATCCATTTGTTTTTTTTACAACTCAAAAATATCGTACCTTTTTTACAATTACTCTAGATCGTTTATATCTTTATTTATACCTTATATTTATCTTCCCTAAGTGGATTACCTTAAACGGCGCATACATTGCGTCAGGCTAAGCTAAAAAAAACTGCGTCGGAAACTAGTCAATGATGACCTTCCATGGACTCGCCTATATAAGCCGCAGCTAGGGTTGCAAAAATAAGAGCTTGAATACCGCTTGTAAATAATCCAAGGAACATGACAGGTATAGGAACTACTAAAGGTACTAAAGAAACAAGAACAACAACTACTAATTCATCAGCTAAAATATTTCCGAAAAGTCGAAAACTAAGCGATAACGGTTTTGTGAAATCTTCTAAAATGTTAATAGGTAAAAGGATTGGGGTTGGTTGAATATATTTACCGAAATAACCCAACCCCTTTTTTGTAAGGCCCGCATAAAAATAGGCTACTGACGTGAGTAAAGCTAAAGCAACGGTCGTGTTTATATCATTTGTGGGTGCGGCTAACTCTCCGTGAGGTAACTGGATAAGTTTCCAGGGTAAAAGAGCCCCTGACCAATTTGAAACAAAAATAAATAGAAACATAGTTCCAATAAAGGGAACCCATGGACCATATTCTTCTCCAATTTGAGTTTTGCTCACGTCTCGAATGAATTCAAGGACATATTCAAAGAAATTCTGACCGTCAGTAGGAATGGTTTGTGGATTACGAACAGCTATAATGGCTGAACCTAATAAAATAGCAATTACGACCCAAGAAGTAATAAGTACTTGGGCATGGACTTGGAAACTTCCTATTTGCCAATAGAAATGTTGGCCTACTTCCACACCGGATATATCGTATAAACCTTTTAGTGTTTTGATAGAACATAATAGAACATTCATATTACCCTCTGAAAGAAATAGAACTTAAAAAGGAATTATTTTGATTCAACCATCTTTTTTTCGATTTGCCTACTTGAATTATATATTTTAAGTATCAACTAATCACAGAAAATCTCCGGTTTTTATCTCTTTTATGCTAGTCAAGAATAATAACCGATTCAATAAATCGATTATATGGAGTTCCCCCAAAAATTTACTTATCTTATTATTAATCAAGAATTTCGTATATAGCTAGAACGACCCTCACAAATTGCAAATACTAATTTGTTAAGAATTAATC